CAATATGAATCTTTTGGTAATTCTAATGAGATTTATAAACACTATCGAATAGTGGGAAGTGTAAAAAGGCAAATTCGTTGTATATACATTCGAACTACTGCTGGTCATCTTTCTTTTTATCGAGAAATAGAAGAAGCCATACAGGGGTTTTGCCGTGCCTACTCATAGGCTATCTAACTCATACGCTCTCGCTCTATAAAAGAAATTCTATTAGTGATGCCCATACTCGCGGGAATTCAGGTCTCCCCAATTTCACTGGTATCAAAATTTATGAATTTCTGTGTGAATCAAGATTGAGGAAAGGAAGTTTTAGAATCACTGACTCAAGCCCATTGTGGAATCTTACTCAGCAGAATATGGGGGTCCTTATGGCAGAACGGGCCGATCTAGCCTTTCACAATAAGGTGATAGATGGAACTGTTATCAAACGACTTATTAGCAGATTAATAGATCATTTTGGAATGGCATATACATCACATATCCTGGATCAAGTGAAGACTTTGGGTTTCCAGCGAGCCACTGCTACATCTATTTCATTAGGAATTGATGATCTTTTAACAATACCTTCTAAGGGATGGTTAGTCCAAGACGCTGAACAACAAAGTTTTCTTTTAGAGAAAAACCATCATTATGGGAATGTACACGTGGTAGAAAAATTACGTCAATCCATTGAGATATGGTATGCTACAAGTGAATATTTGAGACAAGAGATGAATCCTAATTTTCGGATGACTGATACCTCTAATCCAGTCCATCTAATGTCCTTTTCGGGGGCTCGAGGAAATGCATCTCAAGTACACCAATTAGTAGGTATGAGGGGATTAATGTCGGATCCTCAAGGACAAATGATTGATTTACCCATTCAAAGCAATTTACGCGAAGGGCTTTCTTTGACAGAATATATAATTTCTTGCTACGGAGCCCGCAAAGGAGTTGTAGATACTGCTGTACGAACATCAGATGCTGGATACCTCACGCGTAGACTTGTTGAAGTAGTTCAACACATTCTTGTACGTAGAACGGATTGTGGTACTATACGAGGTATTTACGTGAGTCCTCAAAATGGGATGACGGAAAAAAATTTTGTCCAAACACTAATTGGTCGTGTATTAGCAGACGATATATATATTGGTCTACGATGTATTGCCACTCGAAATAAGGATATTGGAATTGGACTTGTCAATCGATTTATAACCTTTCGAGCACACCCAATATATATTAGAACCCCTTTTAATTGCAGGAGTACATCTTGGATCTGCCAATTATGTTATGGCCGTAGTCCTACTCATGGTGACCTGGTTGAGTTGGGAGAAGCCGTAGGCATTATTGCGGGTCAATCAATTGGGGAACCGGGGACTCAACTAACATTAAGAACTTTTCATACCGGCGGAGTATTCACAGGCGGTACTGCCGAACATGTACGAGCTCCCTCTAATGGAAAAATAAAATTTGATGAGGATTTGGTTCATCCTACACGTACCCGTCATGGGCATCCTGCTTTTCTATGTTTTATAGACTTGTATGTAACTATTGAGAGTCGAGATATTATACATAATGTTAATATTCCAACAAAAAGTTTGATTTTAGTTCAAAATGATCAATATGTAGAATCGGAACAAGTGATTGCCGAGATTCGTGCTGGAACGTCCACTTTTCGTTTTAAGGAGAGGGTTCGAAAACATATTTATTCTGAGTCAGAAGGAGAAATGCACTGGAGTACTGATGTGCATCATGCGCCCGAATATCCATATAGTAATGTTCATCTATTACCAAAAACAAGTCATTTATGGATATTAGCAGGAGGTCTATGCAGATCCAGTATAGTGTCTTTTTCACTCCACAAGGATCAAGATCAAATGAATTCTAATTCTTTTTCTGTCGAAGAAAGATATATCTTTGATTTGACTAATGATCAAGTAAGACATAAATTGTTGGATACTTTTGGTAAAAGTAAAAAAGATGGGAAAATTCTTGAGTATTCAAAACCTTATCGAATCATATCCAATGGTCATTGGAATCTCATAGATCCCTCTATTTGTCAAGAGAATTCCGCTGATTCCTTGGCGAAAAAGCGAAGAAATAGATTCGTGATTCCCTTACAATATGATCAAGAACGAGAAAAGAAACTAATACCCTCTTTTTGTATTTCTATTAAAATACCTATAAATGGTATTTTACGTAGAAATAGTATTCTTGCTTATTTTGATGATCCGCGATACAGAAGAAGCAGTTCGGGAATTACTAAATATGGGATTGTCGAAGTAGATTCAATCGTAAAAAAAGAGGATTTGATTGAGTATCGAGGAGCAAAAGAATTTAGTCCGAAATACCAAATGCAAATGAGAGTAGATCGATTTTTTTTCATTCCCGAGGAAGTGCATATCTTCCCCGGATCTTCGACCATAATGGTCCGGAACAATAGTATCGTTGGAGTAGAGACACGACTTGCTTTAAATATAAATACAAGAAGCCGAGTAGGTGGATTAGTCCGAGTGGAGAGAAAAAAAAAGTGTATTGAACTTAAAATTTTTTCTGGAGATATTCATTTTCCTGGAGAGACGGATAAAATATCTAGGCACAGTGGCATTTTGATACCACCAGGAATGGAAAAGAAAAATTCTAAGGGATCAAAAAAATTTAAAAATTGGATCTATGTACAACGGATCACACCTATAAAAAAAAAGTATTTTGTTTTGGTTCGGCCCGTAGTCACATATGAAATATCCGATGGGATAAATTTAGCAACACTTTTCCCTCAGGATCTCTTGCAGGAAAAGGATAATATACAACTTCGAATTGTCAATTATATACTTTATGGAAATAGCAAGTCAATTCGAGGAATTTCTCACACAAGTATTCAATTAGTTCGGGCTTGTTTAGTATTGAATTGGGACCAAGAAAAAGGGGGTTCTATAGAAGAAGAGGTTCATGCTTCCTTTGTTGAAATAAGGGCAAATGATCTGCTTCGTGATTTCATCAGAATTGAGTTAGTAAAGTCCACTATTTCGTATACCGTAAAAAGGTATGATACGTCAGGTTCAGGATTGATTTACAATATTGGATTAGATCGTACCAATATGGATCCTTTTAATTCCAAGGCGAAGACTCAATTATTTTCACAACATCAGGGAACTCTTGGTACGTTGTTGAATCGAAATAAGGAATGCCAATCTTTCCGAATTTTGTCATCATCCAATTGTTCTCGAATTGGCCCCTTCAATATTTCGAGATATAATAATGCGACAAAAGAATCGGATCCCATGAATCCAATTAGGGATTTGTTGGGTCCCTTAGGTACTGTTGTACCTAAAATAGCGAATCCTTGTTACTATTTAATAACTTATAATCAAATCTTTTTAAAAAAATATTTGTTACTTGACAATTTTCAACAGACTTTCCAAGTACTTCAATTTCAATACTGTTTCCTAGATGAAAATAGTAGGATTTATAATCCCGATACATGTAGTAACATCATTTGGAATTTATTCCATTTGAATTGGTGTTTTCTCCATCACGATTATTGTGAAGAGGCATGTACAATAATTAGCCTTGGCCTATTTCTTTGTGAAAATTTATGTCTATTGAAATACGGATCCCGCATAAAAAATTCTGGTCAAATTTTCATTGTTCATGCTGACTCTTTAGTTATAAGATCATCTAAGCCCTATTTAGTCATTCCGGGAGCAACTGTTCATGGCCATTATGGGGAAACCTTTTATGAAGGAGATACATTAATTACATTTATATATGAAAAATCGAGATCCGGCGATATCACGCAAGGTCTTCCAAAAGTGGAACAAATCTTAGAAGTTCGTTCAATTGATTCAATATCGATGAACCTAAAAAGCAGAGTTGAAGGTTGGAACGAACGTATCCGAAGGATTCTTGGGATCCCCTGGGGATTCTTGATTGGAGCTGAACTAACCATAGCACAAAGTCGTATCTCTTTGGTTAATAAGATCCAAAAGGTTTATCGATCCCAGGGGGTACAGATACATAATAGACATATAGAGATTATTGTACGTCAAGTAACATCAAAAGTGTTGGTTTCAGAAGATGGAATGTCTAATGTTTTTTCGCCTGGGGAACTGATTGGATTGTTGCGAGCAGAGCGAGCAGGGCGTGTTTTGGACGAAGCGATCTGTTATCGGGCAATCTTATTGGGAATAACGAAGTCATCTCTGAATACTCAAAGTTTCATATCCGAAGCGAGTTTTCAAGAAACTGCTCGAGTTTTAGCAAAAGCTGCTCTACGAGGTCGTATTGATTGGTTGAAAGGGCTGAAAGAGAACGTTGTTCTGGGGGGGATTATACCGGTTGGTACTGGATTCACAAAATTAGTACATCGTTCAAAGCAAGATAAAAACATTCATTTGAAAATCAAAAGGACGAATCTATTCGAATTGGAAATGAGAGATATTTTGTTACACTATAGAGAATTTTTTTGTTCTTGCGTCCCGAACAATTTCCATGGGACATCAGACCAATCATTTACATGATTTAGTAATTCCTAACAAGAGGTTCAGTCTTTTTACTTGAACTCTCTGGTCCGATTATGGATTTTGTAATCAACTAAAAATAAATAATTAAAATAAATTCATGGTTTGGGTCGTAGATCAATGGTCAATCCTGGTAGAAGGTTCCGTCGGAACAATTATTTATTTCACAGGGTACTGAATCTCTTTGAAAAAAAAACAAAGAGAAAGTGTGGTAAAATGGGAAGACGATATTGGAACATAAATTTGGAAGAGATGATGGAAGCAGGAGTTCATTTTGGTCATGGTACTAAGAAATGGAATCCTAGAATGGCTCCTTACATCTCTGCAAAGCGTAAAGGTATTCATATTACAAATCTTACTATAACTGCTCGTTTTTTATCAGAAGCCTGCGATTTAGTTTTTGATGCAGCAAGTAGGGGAAAAAACTTCTTAATCGTTGGCACAAAAAATAAAGCAGCGGATTTAGTAGCATCAGCAGCAATAAGGGTTCGATGTCATTATGTTAATAAAAAATGGCTTGGTGGTATGTTAACGAATTGGTCTACTACAGAAACAAGACTTCAGAAGTTCAGGGACTTAAGAGCGGAACAAAAAATGGGGAAACTTACGCGTCTACCAAAAGGAGATGCAGCAATGTTGAAGAGAAAGTTATCCACCTTGCAAACATATCTGGGCGGGATCAAATATATGATGGGATTGCCCGATATTGTAATTATCGTTGATCAGCAAAAAGAATATACGGTTCTTCGAGAATGTGTCATTTTGGGTATTCCGACGATTTGTTTAATCGATACAAATTGTGACCCAGATCTTGCAGATATTTCTATTCCGGCCAACGATGATGCTATAGCTTCGATTCGATTGATTCTTACCAAATTAGTATCCGCAATTTTGGAGGGCCAAAATTTCTATATAAAAAAAAGGTTGATTATTTTATAATTTAATAGTTAAGTAATAGTTAAAAAGAAGAAGATTAGTTCGTTTTTGTTGAACTCCATGGATTTCTTTGATTGGTTATTTGCATTTCTTGGAGTTTTAACTATGTTTTGAATATTGAATAAAAAATGATTGGTATTTTTTTTTTTTTTTATGTGATTTCTTGGTATCCTAAATATACGATTCCTATTTATGAATGAAGGTAGATTAATTGAGAAAGATATGGTTGAATCAAAATAATTCCTTTTAAAAAGTTCGATTTCTATTAGAGGACAATATGAATGTTATACCATGTTCCATTAAAACACTCAAAGGGTTATACGATATGTCAGGTGTAGAAGTAGGCCAACATTTATATTGGGAAATAGGAGGTTTACAAATTCATGCCCAAGTACTTATCACTTCTTGGGTTGTAATTGCTATCTTATTAGGTTCAGCGATCATAGCTGTTCGGAATCCACAAACCATTCCGACCGACGGGCAGAATTTCTTTGAATATGTCCTTGAATTTATTCGAGACTTGAGCAAAACCCAGATTGGAGAGGAGTATGGTCCTTGGGTTCCATTTATTGGAACGATGTTCCTATTTATTTTTGTTTCTAACTGGTCAGGTGCTCTTTTACCTTGGAAAATCATAAAGTTAACTCATGGGGAGTTAGCTGCGCCCACGAATGATATAAATACTACTGTTGCTTTAGCTTTACCTACGTCAGTGGCATATTTATATGCGGGTCTTAGCAAAAAAGGATTGGGATATTTCGGGAAATACATTCAACCAACTCCAATACTTTTACCAATTAATATCCTAGAAGATTTCACAAAGCCTTTATCTCTTAGTTTTCGACTTTTCGGGAATATATTGGCTGATGAATTAGTAGTTGTTGTTCTTGTTTCTTTAGTGCCTTCGGTAGTTCCTATACCTGTCATGTTTCTTGGATTATTTACAAGTGGTATTCAAGCTCTTATTTTTGCAACTTTGGCTGCGGCTTATATAGGTGAATCCATGGAGGGTCATCATTGACTAACTTTAGAAATAGTTTTTTTAAGCTTATCCCAATTAAAGCAATGGGGGGGTTCAATATAATCCACAGGGCTGGAGAAGAAAATTAAAATAGTTTAAAATAGTTTATATATGTATTTATATGTATTATATGTATATATAAATATATGTATATATAAATGTAGTATGTATATATATACATTTATAACATATACATTTATAACATTTACATTTATATATTAAAGAAAGATAGATGATATTGCAGAGTTTGTAAGAGAAAGAAGGATTGGGGGGTCCTACTAGATATATGTAATGTCTATGAGTATTAGTCCTTGTGTATGTTTCGAAGAATGGTTACAGAATACGATTTAATAGAATAAAAAGTGCAGGTGGTTTACGTTATGGAAGAAAAAAAAGTATATGTTATTTACTAGTTAGATAGGAATTATCCCTATCTCTTTTTTTTTCTAGCCCACTTCATTTATATAGATTCCAATATCAGCCCTTTTTCTATTTTTTCTGTGATTGTTAATTGAATGAAAGAATAGAAGAGTTTATAAACAAGAAAACACAATGACTAAAACCGTATATATCTATTTACGTAAAACTCCATCATCATCATGGGTAGAAAGAAAAGAAAAACGGTATATGGAAGTAGTTCTTAAAATTAAGTAATATTCTGTTAGAGTTTTTAGCTACTTCGACACGATCAATTTTAGTGATAAGTATCAATAAAAAAAAAAGTAAGTAAAATAAGTTTTAGTAAAGTAAATAAGGTAGTGTAGTAAAGTAAATAGTCAAAGTAGAAAAAGAAGTAGATAAAGATTAAGTAGTAATTCATTGGTTGGTTGTATCATTAACCATTTCTTTTTTTTTTTGGTGCGAGGAAATTACCATGAATCCACTTATTTCGGCTGCTTCTGTTATTGCTGCTGGATTGGCTGTGGGGCTTGCTTCTATTGGACCTGGGGTTGGTCAAGGTACTGCTGCGGGCCAAGCTGTAGAAGGTATTGCGAGACAACCAGAAGCAGAGGGTAAAATACGAGGTACTTTATTGCTTAGTCTGGCTTTTATGGAAGCTTTAACAATTTATGGACTGGTCGTGGCATTAGCTCTTTTATTTGCAAATCCTTTTGTTTAATTTAATCGTAGAATCCAAATGTAAAAAAAGGGGACCTATCTTTTTTCTTATTTTAGTAACTCGGATTTGCCCTTTGCTCCTTCGAATTATATCAACGCTTTACTCCTAAAAAATTTAATTTATTTTTTGTTCGTTCTTAGTTTAGTAAAATTCCATTAAGAATAATAAATGGAAAAAAAAAATTCCATTACTAATCCCATAAAAAAATCAAAGGGGGAGGTGAGCGGAGTGATACAAAAAGAACTCTGTTCTTTGTTAGTCCTATCTATAAGAGGAGAGCATATGAAAAATATAACCGATTCTTTTGTTTCCGTGGGGCACTGGCCATCGGCTGGGAGTTTCGAGTTTAATACCGATATTTTAGCAACAAATCCAATAAATCTAAGCGTAGTGCTGGGTGTATTGATTTTTTTTGGAAAGGGAGTGTGTGCGAGTTGTGTATTTCAAGAATAGGTTGGATTTCACCGGCTGCACTTTCTTTATATTTATGTATTCTTTTTTTTTTTTAGCGTAAATAAGAAAAAGGGTGCACAATCTCGACGAATTACTTCGTAATTGGATTTCATTCAGAAATCATATCTAAGAACCATAGCATTTCGTGATTAATTGGTAAATGAACTTTGATTCTCTATCAACCAATAATGTTGAGGTCTTTTACATGGTTAAAGATAAATTGTTTGAAGTCCAGGCACAGCATACCATGGTACTCTTTCTACCGCTACATTAGTACCGAAATTTTTATAAAAAAAAATGAATAATTGGGAATTTATCCGATGTAGAACACTCATATGGATAAATTTATTTGAACCATTTACAGGTACAGGAAAGATGGGTATCTTCCCCCACCCCTTTTTTTATCCACTGCCGAATCGACGACCTATGTATTGTATAAAAAAGATAAATTTTTGGAATTTTTTGGATTAAAAAATAGAAATCTCATTCTATTATCTAATCTAATATAATTATAAATATTATAATAAATATAATAAATAATAATAATAATGAGAATGAAGTTCAGAATTATATTTATATTATTCTATTCTATTATATTTTTATATTAAAATATTAAAATTTTTATCTAATTTCTCATAGCATAGAAATAAGAAAGAATATGATTTTATTTTTATTTAATTAATTTATTTAATTTTATTTTAAAAAATAAAATTAAATAAATAAAAAACAAATAAAGAAACAACTTTGCTGACAATTTTTTATTTTTTGTCTGGTCTTAAGAGTCCTACTATCCTAATATTCTGATGTTAGATCAGTTTTGATATCTTTGAATACGAACAGAAAAGAGAGGATAGGTTCATTCCATTCAAAGATATGGGGATGTCCATCAAGGAAAAGAAACAATTGAGCGTGAGAGCCAAATGAATCGAAATATTCATGTTTGGTTCGGGAAGAGATATGAGAGTTGTGAAATGAATGCAAAGATAATCTACTTTCATTAAATGATTTATTAGATAAGCGAAAACAGAGGATCTTGAGTACTATTCGAAATTCAGAAGAATTACGTAGAGGGGCCGCTGAACAGCTCGAGAGAGCGCGGGCTCGATTACGTAAAGTGGAAATGGAAGCGGATGAGTATCGACTGAATGGATACTCTGAGATAGAAAGAGAGAAAAAAAATTTGATTAATGCTACTTGCGATAGTTTGGAACGATTAGAAAATTACAAAAATGAAACTATTTTTTTTGAACAACAAAGAGCGGTTAATCAGGTACGACAGCAAGTTTTCCAACAAGCTTTACAAAGAGCTCTAGTAACTCTGAATAGTTGTTTGAATAGCGAATTACATTTTTGTACCATTAGTGCTAATATTGGTATCCTCGGGTCCGTGTAATAAATAACTGATTAGCCTTTTTAATCTAGTATCTAGTTTAGAGTTTAGGTTTTTTTTTTACCTTTCCTTCCAAAAATAAAAAAGAGATACTAATGGGAACCCCTCAAGCTGACGAAATTAGTAATATTATCCGCGAACGTATTGAACAATATAATAGAGAAGTAAAGATTGTGAATACCGGTACCGTACTTCAAGTGGGCGACGGCATTGCTCGTATTCATGGTCTTGATGAAGTAATGGCAGGGGAATTAATAGAATTTGAAGAGGGTACAATAGGCATTGCTCTTAATTTGGAATCAAATAATGTTGGCGTTGTATTAATGGGTGATGGTTTGATGATACAAGAGGGAAGTTCTGTAAAAGCAACAGGAAGAATTGCTCAGATACCAGTGAGCGAGGCTTATTTGGGTCGTGTTATAAATGCTCTGGCTAAACCTATTGATGGGAGAGGTGAGATTTTATCTTCTGAATCTCGGTTAATCGAATCTCCTGCCCCAGGTATTATTTCGAGACGTTCCGTATATGAGCCCCTCCAAACGGGCCTTATTGCCATTGATTCAATGATCCCTATAGGACGC